ATAAATATAAAAGTTATTTATTTATTTTGGGCATAAAAAAAATATCAATATTTTTATTTATTATTTGTACTAAAAATAGTTATCTTTATTAAAAATTGATACAAAAAGTTATTTATAAGTATATTAAATATAAAGTTATTTATTTATTTTGGTCATAAAAATATCAGTATTTTTAATTATTATTTGTACTAAAAATAATTATCTTTATTAAAAATTGATATAAAAAGTTATATATATATATATATATATAAATATAAAGTTACTTATCTATTTTGGGTATAAAAATATCAATATTTTTATTTATTATTTGTACTAAAAATAATTATCTTTATTAAAAATTAATATAAATATCTATTTGTATAAATATTACTAGATTATTAATTTATTGGTATTTAAGTTTCTCACCTAAATTCAACTCTAAACTAACTCAATCAAGCTGATCTTCATTGAAACTCAACTCTAAACTAACTCAATCAAGCCAATTTTCATTGAAACTTAACTCTAACTAATCCAATCAAGCTGATCTTCATCGAAACTCGATTTTAAGCTAACCCAATCAAGCCAATTTTCATTGAAACTCAACTCTAACTAACCCAATCAAGTCAATTTTTGTCTAACTCGGGTTTTAGCCCAACTCAATCAAGCCAATTTTCATTGAAATTCAACTTTAAACTAGCTCAATCAAGCCGATCTTCATTGAAATTTAACTCTAAACTAACTTAATCAAGCCGATCTTCATTGAAACTCAACTTTAAACTAATTCAATCAAGCAGATTTTCATCTAAACTCGATTTTAAGCTAACTCAATCAAGCAGATCTTCATCGAAATTCAACTCTAAACTAACTCAATCAAGCTGATCTTCATCTAAACTCGATTTTAAGCTAACTCAATCAAGCTGATCTTCATTGAAACTCAACTCTAAACTAACTCAATCAAGCCGATCTTCATTGAAACTCAACTTTAAACTAATTCAATCAAGCCGATCTTCATTGAAACTCAACTTTAAACTAACTCAATCAAGCCAATTTTCATCGAAACTCGATTTTAAGCCAACTCAATCAAGCAGATCTTCATCGAAATTCAACTCTAAACTAACTCAATCAAGCTGATCTTCATCTAAACTCGATTTTAAGCTAACTCAATCAAGCTGATCTTCATTGAAACTCAACTCTAAACTAACTCAATCAAGCCGATCTTCATTGAAACTCAACTTTAAACTAATTCAATCAAGCCGATCTTCATTGAAATTCAACTTTAAACTAACTCAATCAAGCCAATTTTCATTTAAACTCAACTTTAAACTAATTCAATCAAGCAGATTTTCATCTAAACTCGATTTTAAGCTAACTCAATCAAGCAGATCTTCATCGAAACTCGGTTTTAAGCTAACTCAATCAAGCCAATTTTCATTGAAACTCAACTCTAGACTAACTCAATCAAGCCAATTTTCATCGAAACTCGATTTTAAGCTAACTCAATCAAGCCAATTTTCATTGAAACTCAACTTTAAACTAGCTCAATCAAGCCGATCTTCATTGAAACTCAACTCTAAACTAACCCAATCAAGCCAATTTTCATTGAAACTCAACTCTAACTAATCCAATCAAGCCAATTTTCGTTTAACTCGGGTTTTAGCCCAACTCAATCAAGCCAATTTTCATTGAAACTCAACTTTAAACTAACTCAATCAAGCCAATTTTCATTGAAACTCAACTCTAACTAATCCAATCAAGCTGATCTTCATCGAAACTCGATTTTAAACTAACTCAATCAAGCCAATTTTCATTGAAACTCAACTCTAAACTAACTCAATCAAGCAGATTTTCATCTAAACTCGATTTTAAGCTAACTCAATCAAGCCGATCTTCATTGAAACTCAACTCTAAACTAACCCAATCAAGCCAATTTTCATTGAAACTCAACTCTAACTAATCCAATCAAGCCAATTTTCGTTTAACTCGGGTTTTAGCCCAACTCAATCAAGCCAATCTTCATTGAAACTCAATTCTAAACTAACTCAATCAAGCCAATTTTCATTGAAACTCAACTTTAAACTAACTCAATCAAGCCAATTTTCATTGAAATTTAACTCTAAACTAACTCAATCAAGCTGATCTTCATCGAAACTCGATTTTAAGCTAACTCAATCAAGCCAATTTTCATTGAAACTCGACTCTAGACTAACTCCATCAAAGCCAATTTTCATCTAAATTCAATTTCAAACTAACTCAATCAAGCTAATTTTCATCTAAATTTAATTCAAATTGGCCTAATCAAGCCAATTTCCATCAACATATGCGGGTAGAGGTTGATTTGTTCAATTTCTATAGATTTTGCGGGAAAGAAATTTTTTTTTCGTTAAATTTTAATAGAAGCAAGAATTTTGCATTATTTATCTTATCGAGATAACCCTTTTTTCAGGCATTCTATTAGGAATTAATTCACTTTATGTAATTAGAGTTACTATAACATTAATTAATTTTCTAAGAAAAACAATTTAAATTGAGGGCCATTTTTTTGTAAAATCAGTTTGAGCCAATTTTCGTTTTTATTGAAAATTCATAGTTTTATGATTTAAAATATTAAAATTTTTGAAATTTTTTTAAAAAAAAATAAAAATTTTTGAAATTTTTATTTTTTATAAAAATGTTGATAATTGCTTACATCAGGTAAAAATTTACAGAATTTTTATTTTGACTGTAAATTCTATTGATACCCTTCCTTACGAATCGCTTAGAATATATCTCTAACTAGTACTAAAGAGTATTACCTTTTTTAAAATGAGCATAAATCTGTCATTTTTCAACATTTTTTTTTTTCGCCCCAAAAGTGCTTTCTATGAAAACGTCGCAATTTAAGTATCCATTTTAGTGCCGAGCGCAAAAACGCTTTAGTATATAATAGTTTAATTTATCAATACACATTAATATTTAATAATTAATAATAGTATATAGATATATAATTGTCTTTCAATTATATAACAATTGATTTCTAATAGTACAAATTTCATAGTAAATTAGAAAGAGTTTAAAAAGGATATATAATAGATTTATAATACATGTAAGAAAAAATATAGATTTAAAGAATAATTATAATTAAATATATTAATAACCAATATTAATTATTTAATAGTAAAACAGTAATATTTTATATTTATAATAATAATATATAAATATATATAGAAATATATACATTTATTAAGATATAAATAATAATGAAAAAAAAAAAAAAAACCATTTTCTTTGAATTATTCATAAATTTATTATAAAATAAATTTATTCTAATTTAGTTAAAAAATTATTGAAAAAATTTTTTAAGAAAATTTACCCATCAAAAAGTAGTTTTTTTTTTAAAACTATGAATATCCCTATTAAATTTGTATGTCATTATTTTTTAAATTTAATAAACTAAAAATTAAAAATTCAAAAAAATCCCGAAAATTAATTACTATGGGATTTCAAGTCAACCTGATTTTGAGCACGAAACTTTTTTTTTTTTAAAGGTTATTTTCATAAAAAAAATTTTTACAAAGCGTTTTACTTAAAAAAAAAAAATACTAAAAATAATTATCTCTATGATAGTTGCTTACTTGATGATTTAGGTCAAAAGTTTTTTTGCGGGGTTTTTATAGAAAACTCTTTGACTAAATTTGGTATTTTTTTGTTTTTTTGTTAATTTTTAGGGTTTTCAATGAGATTTTGCTAGAAGGTGAAATTTTTCATTTTGCGGCGTTTTCAACCAAATAGCGAAAAAAAAAAGTTAAATTATTTTTAGTACGAGTTGATTATTTTTAGTACAAGATGATTTTTTTTAGTGCAAGATAATACATTTTAGTACTAATTTTTTTCTATGAAAAATAGATTCATTAAATTGCAAAATTTTTAAAATTTATTTTGTTTAAAATAAAGCTTAATTTTAAGTTTATATGTAAATTTGCTTGATAGTTTAAATTCATAGTTTCGATAATGCGGGTTATCGTTGTTATTTATTTAAATTGCAAAATTTTTAAAATTTATTTTGTTTAAAATAAAGCTTAATTTTAAGTTTATATGTAAATTTGCTTGATAGTTTAAATTCATAGTTTCGATAATGCGGGTTATCGTTGTTATTTATTTAAATTGAGCATTTAAATTTATTTTTTCTTATAAAATTTATAAAATTTTATATTTAAATTTGCTTTTAAAGATTTATAATTTTGATAGTATTTACTATTATTATTATTTATTTAAAGTAAAATTTAATTTGGCTGTTTATTATTTAAGGCTTATAAGATTTTATATAAAAATTTTATTTTATTGTAAATTTTAATTGTGATAATATAGGGGTGTCACCATTGTAAGTTTATTTACTTAAAGTAATTTTTTTTGGGTTGTATTAATAGAAGTAAATTAGTTTAGTTAATTAATTTAATTTTATTAATATAATTTTAATATAATAAATTTATAGAAATTTGAGTACAAAATTTCAGATTCTATTGTTTATTATAAAAGGTTATTTTTAAATATAATAATTATTGTATTATTTATTTATTATAGTTAATTTTAACCAAAGTTTTCAATTACAGAAATTAAATCTAGATTTTTAAGTTGGGTAGTTTACGTATTTAGTGTTATAATTTATATTTTAGTTTCTATTTAAATTTTTAATATATATATATATATATATATATATATATTGTATTAAAAATTTATAGAAATTAAAATTCAATTTAAATACTATGTAAATTACATAAAATTTAAAAATTTAAAATTTATTATGTGATTTTAAGCGGCTTTGCGGGGAGGAAAGATTAAAATGTTATGTTTTTTTATAATTTGAAAAGTGATTTTGGCTTTATTTTTCTATTGAATATACATTTAAATGCAAATTTTAGTGTGAAAAAAGTGATATAAATAATTTTTTTGGGAAAAATCGCAGTAAATAGGATTATTTATTTAAGTAATTAAGAAATAGTTATTATTTTAAGTACAGACAAAATTTGTGCCAGCAGTCGCGGTTACACAAATTGTATTATAGAAAATTTTTAGTACTAGTTAATATTAGGTATATGTATATAAATTTATATAAAATTTTATTAAGTGAAATTTCTAAAATTTTAAAAATTTATATTTAAATTATTAAACTAAAAAATTTTATTTAAAAACTAGGATTAGATACCCTATTATTGAGAAAATAAGTTTTAGTGCTAAATTAGTATCAGATATTATCTTGAAAATTAAAATAGTTGGCGGTATCTTAGTCTATTCAGAGGAACCTGTTCTGTAATTGATAATCCACGATTAAATTTACTTATATTAAATAATTTACATATCGTCGTAGATTGAATATTTTTAAAGAATAAATTAATATTCAAGAATTTTATAAAGAAAGAATTCAGATCAAGGTGTAGTTTACATATAAGAAGAAATGGGTTACAATAAATTTATTTAAACAGATTAATTTGGTATAAAATTTATGAAGGTGGATTTGAAAGTAATTTTAAAAATATATTTAGAATGATTTTAGCTCTAAGATATGTACATATCGCCCGTCGCTTTCGCTCTAAGGTGAAATAAGTCGTAACAAAGTAGGTGTACCGGAAGGTGCCCCTGGAAATTCAGATTAAAGCTTTATTAAGCATTTTAGTTACATTAAAAAGATTACTTTACTGGTATAATCTGATAATTTATTTATTATTATTATTTATTAATTTTATTTGTGTATTAAAAAAAGTAATTTTTATTTTATTAATAAATATGAATAAATAAATTTAATTATAGTTAATTTGTATTGTGAAAGATTTATTTTATTTAATTCAAAGAAAAATTTAGTTTTTGTACCTTGTGTATCAGGGTTTATTAAAAAATTTTTATTAATTTTAGATTTCTCGAACTTAAAAGATTTATATTAATATAATTTTTATTGTTGAATAAATATTATTCATATTAATATAGAAGTGAAACATTATTCGATTTTAAATATATCTAGTTTTTAAAGAAAAAAATTTAATTTTATTTTTATATAATATAAGTTTAAATTAATAAATTTATATTAATAAAATTTTATATTTCATGGGATGAGCTTTGAAGTAAACAAATAAAAATTATATTGTATTGTTTAATAAGTAGAATTATAAGTTTTTATCTTTAATAGTGTTTTATAACTATTTAAATTAAAAATAGTATTTATATATTTGTATAAATTTTATGTATTTTATTTAAATATAAATTTTAATAAAAAAAATTTAGTAATAATGATAAAATTAGTATAATAATTTGTTTTTATAAATTTAATATTTTAGGTTTTATAAAGGAATTCGGCAAATATATTTTTCACCTGTTTATCAAAAACATGGCTTTTTGAATTTAATTTAAGGTCTAGCCTGCTCAATGAATTTTAAATAGCCGCAGTACCCTGACTGTGCAAAGGTAGCATAATCATTAGTTTTTTAATTGAAAGCTGGAATGAAAGGTTGAATGAGAAAATAGCTGTCTCTGTAAAAATTTTATAGAATTTTATTTTTAAGTTAAAAAGCTTAAATTTTAATAAAAGACGAGAAGACCCTATAGAGTTTTATATTTATAAATAATGTATTTTTACTTTAGCATTCTAAATTATATTATTTTATAATATTTGGTTGGGGTGATTAGAAAATTAAATAAACTTTTCTTTAAATTTAAACATTTATTTATGGTATTATGATCCTTTTATAAAGATTATAAGATAAAATTACCTTAGGGATAACAGCGTAATTTTTTTTGAGAGTTCTTATCGAAAGAAAAGATTGCGACCTCGATGTTGGATTAAATTAAATTTTTGGTGTAGAAGCTAAATTGATTAGGTCTGTTCGACCTTTAAAATTTTACATGATCTGAGTTCAAACCGGTGTAAGCCAGGTTGGTTTCTATCTTTATTTAAATAAAATATTTTAGTACGAAAGGATCAAGTATTTAGTTTATAATTTTAATATAGAATATTTTTAAAATTATTATTTTGGCAGATTAGTGCGATAGATTTAGAATCTTTTTATGTAAATTTTTTACAAATAATACTTGATATTTAATGATTTAATTTTATTATTAATGTCAACTTTAATTTTATTTATTTGTATTTTAATTAGAGTTGCTTTTTTTACATTAATAGAGCGAAAAATTTTGGGTTATATTCATATTCGTAAAGGTCCCAATAAAGTGGGTATAATTGGCTTACTTCAACCTTTTAGAGATGCTTTAAAACTTTTTACCAAAGAACAAACTTATCCTCATATGTCTAATTTAAATTTGTATTATATATGTCCAATTTTAAGAATATTTTTAGCTTTATTAATATGAGTATGTATCCCATTTTCGTCAATTTTATTAAATTTTAATTTGTCAGTACTTTTTTTTTTAGGTCTTTCCAGTCTTGGGGTTTATTGTGTTATATTAGCTGGTTGGTCATCTAATTCAAATTATGCTATATTAGGCAGTCTTCGGTCTGTCGCACAATCAATTTCTTATGAAGTAAGATTAGTTCTTATTTTAATTTCATTTTTATTTATAATCTCAAGATTTAGTTTTTTTGATTTAATAAAGTATCAAGAAATTATTTGATTTTTGTTTTTATTTTTTCCAATAAGAATTATATGAATTGTTTCAAGATTAGCTGAGACTAATCGTTCTCCTTTTGATTTTGCAGAAAGAGAATCTGAGTTAGTATCTGGTTTTAATGTTGAGTATAGAAGAGGTGGATTTGCATTGATTTTTATAGCTGAATATATAAGAATTTTATTTATAAGTATAATTTGTGTGTTATTATTTTTGGGCCCAGACTTTCAAAATTTTATATTTTTTATTAAAATTACATTTATAGCATTTTTTTGAGTTTGAGTTCGTGGGACTTTACCACGTTATCGTTATGATAAACTTATATATTTGTCTTGAAAAACTTATTTACCTATTTCTTTAAATATAGTATTATTTTATTTTAGTTTAAGCGTATTTACTTTATTTTTCTTTAGTTAATTATTTTTAGTACAAATAAAAATAATAGTTTTATGGGGAATAGTTCATTTTTCTTTAGTTAATTATTTTTAGTATAAATAAAATTAGTAATTTTTAAAACAATAGCTCATTTTTCTTTAGTTAATTATTTTTAGTACAAATAAAATTAATAATTTTTAGGCGATAGCTCATTTTTCTTTAGTTAATTATTTTTAGTACAAATAAAGTTAGTAATTTTATAGGCAACAGCTTATTTTTTTTAGTTAATTATTTTTAGTACAGATTAAATTAATAATTTTTATAGGAAATGGTCCATTTTTCTTTAGTTAATTATTTTTAGTACGAATAAAATTAATAATTTTTGAAGTTATAGGTTAGTAGTTTATTTTTAAAATTTAGTTATAAATAGGTTAATTTATTTTATTAATTATTTATTTAAAATTTTTAGCTTTTATGTATTTTGTACTAAAATAATAATTTTATCTTATTTTATATAAAGATTATTATTTTTAGTACAATTTATTATTAAAAAGTTAATAGAGGGTTTTTGTCTCTTTGTTATATTTTCAAAATATATACTTTAACAAGTTCATTAACTAGTATTAAATTTTGAAAATAATATTATCTCATGTTTTAGCAATTAGATAATTTAATGGATAATATAAAAAATATAATACAGTTAAAATTTGCCCTGTTAAAATATAAGGATCTTCTACTGGACGTGCTCCAATTCAAGTTAAAAGAATAATAATAGTAATTAGAGATCAAAATAAAAATTTATTTATTGGATAAAATTGAGTTCTTATATATTTTTTATTATCTATAAAAGGTATAATATAAAGAATACCAATTGATAATACTAATGCTAAAACTCCCCCTAATTTATTAGGGATAGACCGTAAAATAGCGTATGCAAATAAGAAATATCATTCTGGTTGAATATGAATTGGAGTAACTAAAGGATTAGCCGGAGTAAAATTGTCGGGATCTCCCAGTATATAAGGAGCTTGCAATGTAAGTGTTACTAGTATAAATATTATAATAATAAATCCTATTAAATCTTTTAAGGTAAAAAATGGGTGGAATGGAATTTTATCAATATTAGATGATATTCCTATAGGGTTATTTGACCCTGTTTGATGCAAAAATATTAAATGAATAATTACTAAGGCTGATACAATAAAAGGTAATATAAAATGTAAAGTAAAAAATCGTGTTAAAGTTGCATTATCAACAGCAAATCCCCCTCAAATTCATTGAACAATTGTATTTCCTAAGTAAGGAATAGCTGATACTAAATTAGTAATAACTGTTGCGCCTCAAAATGATATTTGACCTCAAGGTAGAACATATCCTAAAAATGCTGTTCCTATAACTATAAAAAAAATAGTTACTCCTGATATTCATGTTTCTATTAGATAATATGATCTATAATATAATCCTCGTCCAATATGAATATATAGACAAATAAAAAAAAATGATGCCCCATTTGCGTGGAAAGTTCGTAAAAATCAACCATAATTTACATCACGACAAATATGAGCTACTCTATTAAATGCTAAATCAATGTTTGGGCAATAATGCATTGCCAAAAAAATTCCTGTTACAATCTGAGTTATTAAACATAATCCCAGCAATCTACCAAAGTTTCATATAGTTGAAATATTTGAAGGTGTTGGTAAATAAACTAGAGAGGACCTAATAATTTTTATCAAGATATTATTTTTAATTAGTTTTATCATTTTATTTATTTTTGACGTAAAGTTCCTATATTTTTACCTACAATTTTTACGACTGCAATTAATGTAATAAGTAAATAGATTATTAAAAATAAAATAAGCTGTATATATGGATAATTAAAAAGTTTATTTAAAGAAAAATTTATTGATATTTCTTTTGACTTACTTATTTCGTTTAATAAAAAAATTATTCTATTTGGTAAAAATTGATCTATTAATAAAGATAGTATAATTAAATTTATTGAAATAAAAAAAAATAATAATATTATCTTTGGAAGCTTAAATTTTTCATTTGAAGCAATTCTTGTTATATAAATAAATATAATTAGCATACCCCCAATTATAATTAAAAAAAGAATATATCTAAATCAATAATTTATACAAAAATATCCTGAAATTAGGGCAATTAAAATAGTTTGTATTAAAAGTATACATCCTAATGAAAGTGGATGGTTTATAAAAATAAATATTATTGATAATATCATATTTAGCAGTATAAAAGAAATTAATATGCCAGGAAATAGTTTATGAAAATATTAATTTTGGAGATTAATGATAAAGAATTTTTCTTTTTTCCTGAAGTTTTAAAAGATTGTTTCTTATTTCTGATTTACAAGACCAGTGTTTTAAATTAAACTATTAAAACTTAAAATGACAATATATTTTATTCCTTTTATTATATTATTTTTTTCTAGATTGCTTGTTTATGTATTAAAATACAAACATTTTTTATTAATATTATTAAGTTTAGAGTCAATAGTTTTATCTCTATTTATATTGTTATTTATTTATTTATCTAGATATTTAAATGAATTTTTGATAGTTATATTTTATCTATCTATAAGTGTTTGTGAAAGCGCATTAGGGTTATCTTTATTAGTTTTAATTATTCGTACTTATGGAAATGATAAAATTCTCATATTCGATAATTTATGATAATATACATTTTATCTTTGTTATTTTTGATACCTTTAGTATTTTATAGTAATTATTGGTTAGTTCAATTAGTATTTTTATTTTTAAGATTTATATTTATATTTAAATTGAATTGTTCTTCTTTTAGATTTTATTTATCTTATTTTTTTGGCATTGATCTTTTATCTTTTACCTTGATTATACTTAGTTTCTGAATTTGTATATTAATAATTTTAGCAAGAGAAGATATTTATAAAACTAATTATTATTGAGAAATTTTTTTATTGACAATTATTGTTCTTATATTTAGATTATTCTTAACTTTTAGATCTTTAAATTTTTTTGTATTTTATTTATTTTTTGAAGTAAGAATCATTCCTACTTTATTTTTAGTTATTGGTTGGGGTAATCAACCTGATCGTTTAATAGCTGGGATCTATCTTTTATTTTATACTTTACTGGCATCCTTACCTATAATAGTCGGTATTTTTTATATTTATAAATCATTTTTTACTTTAGATTTTTATTTCTTAAAGTCTGTTTATAATTTCTTTCTTTATTTTGGAATTAATATAGTATTTTTTGTAAAAATCCCAATATTTTTTATTCATCTATGATTACCTAAAGCTCATGTAGAAGCTCCTATTTCAGGGTCAATAATTTTAGCTGGTATTATACTAAAATTAGGTGGTTATGGTCTGTTTCGTACTATAAAATTATTTGTTGAAGTAAATATATTTATAAATATTTATATTATTATTATTAATTTAATTGGGGGTATAATTATTTCCATAATTTGTTTACGTCAAAGAGATATAAAGTCACTAATTGCTTATTCATCAGTCTCTCATATAGGGTTAGTTTTAAGTGGTATTTTAGTAATAAATTTGTATGGATTTTGGGGAGCTTTAGTATTAATATTAGCTCACGGGCTATGTTCTTCTGGATTATTTTGTCTAGCTAATATAGCTTATGAACGATCTCAAAGACGAAGAATTTATATTAATAAAGGGATAATAAATTTATTTCCTAGTATTTCTTTATGGTGATTTTTGTTATGTTCTTCCAATATGGCCGCTCCTCCCTCTTTAAATTTATTTGGTGAAATTTTACTTATAATTTCTTTAGTTGCGTTTAGAAAATTGGCTATATTTAGTTTATTTTTTATAGCATTTTATAGAGCAGCTTATTCTTTATTTTTGTATTCGTATACTCAACATGGATCCTATTATTCTGGAGTTTATTCAACTCATTGTATTTATATTCGTGAATATTTTTTATTATTTTTGCATTGAGTACCTTTAAATTTGTTAATTTTAAATAGAGATATTTTCTCAGTGTGAATCTATTTAAGTAGTTTATGTAAAATTTTAATTTGTGGAATTAAAGAAATGATAAATTTCATCTTAAATAATTTATATTTGTAATATATTTTTTATTTTATTTTTAATTATTTCTTTATCAATATATTTATTAGGTTTATTAATATTAGAATTTAATATAAATATTATATTTGAATATAGATTTTTTTATTTAAATTCTTCTTCTATAAAAATATTTTTATTTGTAGATTGAATTTCAATATTATTTATAAGATTTGTATTGTTAATTTCATCTCTGATTATTAAGTATAGGTCAGAATATATAATATACGAAAAAAATTTAAAACGTTTTATTTATTTAATGATTTTATTTGTTATTTCTATAATAATGATGATTATTAGTCCTAATTTAATTACTATTTTAATTGGTTGAGATGGTTTAGGTTTAGTTTCTTATGCTTTAGTTATTTATTATCAAAATATTAAATCATTTAATGCTGGAATATTAACAGCTTTAAGAAATCGTGTAGGAGATGCTGCTTTGTTAATATGTATTTCTATTATGATAAGACTTGGGGAGTGGAATTTATATAATTTTAAAGACTTTTTAACCAATGAATTAGCTTTTTATTTTTCATTTTTTATTATTTTAGCTTCTATTACAAAAAGAGCTCAAATTCCATTTTCTTCATGATTGCCAGCAGCAATGGCTGCTCCAACACCTGTATCATCTCTAGTTCACTCTTCTACGTTAGTTACAGCAGGGGTTTATTTACTAATTCGTTTTAGTTCATTTTTTTCATCTAGAGTTTTAGAATTATTAATATTTATTTCTTTATTAACTATATTTATAGCAGGATTAGGGGCAAATTTTGAGTATGATTTAAAAAAAATTATTGCTTTATCTACATTGAGTCAATTAGGGATAATAATTTTTATTTTAAGATTGGGTGGACTAGATTTAGCATTTTTTCATTTGTTGATTCATGCATTATTTAAAGCACTTTTATTTATATGTGCTGGTGCAATAATTCATAATTTAAATGATTGTCAAGACATCCGATTTATAGGAAGATTAATTTATTTTTCTCCTTTAACTTGCACATGTTTTAATATTAGAAATATAGCTCTTTGCGGTGTCCCATTTTTATCTGGGTTTTATTCTAAAGATCTAATTGCTGAAATTTCTTCTTTAAAATTATTAAGTATTTTTATTTATATATTTTTTTATATTTCTATTGGATTGACTGTATCATATTCTATCCGTCTTTCCTATTATATTTTTATAGGGAGATATAATTTTTATTCAATTAATAATTATAGTGACTCAAATAACTACATTATACTTAAAGGAATAATAGGTTTAGTATTTTTTGTTATTTTTATGGGTAGTCTTATATCATGAATTTTATTTCCAGTTCCTTATTTTATTATTTTACCTGTATATATAAAATTATTAACTTTATTAATAATTGTAATAGGGGGCATTATAGGTAAAGTTATAGGGTCTTTATGGTATGGTATTTTATTAAATCATTATAATTTCCTAAAAAAAGTATGATTCACAGCAATAATATGAAATTTACCTATTTTATCTACTTTTGGGTTAAATTTTTTATTTTTAAATTTAGGTAAATCTTATTATAAAAATATTGATATTGGTTGATTGGAGTATTACGGAAGAAAAAATTTATTTTTTTCTTTAAAAAATTTATCTCAATTTAGTCAGTTATTTTCAAAAAATCATTTAAAATTATTTTTATTTACATTTTTAGCTTTTATTATATTATTTTATTTTGTATATTTATATAGCTTAAATTAGAGCGTAGTATTGAAGATACTAAAGTAATACAATTATTTATAAATAATTAAGATTTATTTAATTTATAAGATATGAATCTAATTTTACAATGAAAATGTAATGTCTTTTTTAGACCATATAAATAGAATTAAAAACGGAGATACACCGCTTAGAAAAAAAGTTAGAAGCTTCATTCTGAAAATCACTTAATTCTTTAATTGGAGGACTTGACTCAATTTTATCATTAACAGTGATATACCTCTATTTGGTTTCAATTAAAAATAAGGATATAACTATCAAACTTTTAGGTCGAAACTAAATGCAAAAATTTTGCTTCTCATTTTATAATTTTATTTATAGTAATAAATAATTATTTTATTTATATCTGAATTGAATTAAAGCTAAGTTAGTAATAATTGTGTTGCAATAAGCACCTGTAGTCTGACTTATTAAGATAATTGGGGGGGGTCCCAATACTTTTAAATGCAAATTAAATGTTTAAATTAAACTATTATCCTAAAAAGCTCAATTTAATGAACCTTGGTTTTTTTCATGTAATAAACCAAAAATAAGAATTAAAATAAAAGCAATAAAAGATATTGTTATATTCATTATATTGGAAAATTTTATGATTAAGATAATTGGTAATAAAAGTGTTAATTCTACATCAAAAATAATAAAAATAATAGCAATTAAAAAAAATTGTAGCGAAAATGGTAATCGAGCTAAGTTTTTAGGGTCAAACCCACATTCAAAGGGTCTAGTTTTTTCTCGGTCTTTAAAACTTTTTTTTGATACTATATTTAATAGAAGAATTAAAATTATTAGAATTACTATAACTATGATTCTTTGTGTAATAATTAATTTAATTATTTATACTAAAAATTTTTAGATTTTTTGATTGGAAATCAAATATAATATTTATATTATATAAATTAATAAATAATTATATATTTATCTATCTTCCTCATCAATAAATTGAAATATATAGAAATAATCATACTACATCAACAAAGTGTCAGTATCAAGCTGCTGCTTCAAATCCAAAGTGGTGAATTGATGAAAAATGGTTTAAATATAATCGGATTAAACACACAAATAGAAAGATTGACCCAATAATTACATGAAATCCGTGTAATCCTGTTGTTATAAAAAAAGTAGATCCATACACTCTATCAGCAATAGTAAAAGGTGCTTCGTAATATTCATATATTTGTAATAATGAAAAACAAAATCCTAAAAATACAGTTATAGAAAGTCCTTGTAGGGACTGATAGTAGTTATTATCTAAAATAGCATGATGAGTTCATGTAACTGTTAAGCCTGAAGTTAGTAGGATTAATGTATTTAATAAAGGAATTTCTATGGGATTAAATGGTTTGATTCCTTTTGGTGGTCAATTTATCCCTAATTCAATTCTAGGGGAAAGTCTAGAATGAAAAAAGGCTCAAAAAAATGCTACAAAGAAAAAAATTTCTGAAATAATAAAAAGAATTATACCTCATCGTAATCCTGAGACAACCTTTGTTGTATGATGTCCTTGGAATGTTCTTTCTCGAACAATATCACGTCATCATTGAAATATAATTAATAATATAGTTATAGTACTGAATATGATTAAATTATATTGATGAAAATGGAATCATTTAATTAATCCTATTATTATTGCGAATAAATTAAATGATCCTAGGATAGGTCAAGGTCTTTTATCAACAAGATGAAATGGGTGATTTTGTGTGATTTTCATTATTGAATTTCTCTAAAATAAAGTGTAGTTAAAACAGAAAATACATAAGCTTGAATAATAGCTACGGCTGATTCTAGTATTAATAATAAGATTTGTCTAAAGATTAGTACTTGTAAAAAAATTAATCTAAGTGAAGATCCATAATTTCCTATTAAAGTTACAAGAAGATGTCCTGCAATTATATTTGCAGTTAGTCGAATTGCTAAAGTTCCTGGTCGAATGATATTTCTAATTGATTCTACTAGTACTAGAAATGGTAGTAATAATGATGGTGCTCCTTGTGGAACTAAATGTGCAAATATATGTGTAGTATTTTTACATCAGCCGTACAAAGAAAATCCTAGTCATAAAGGTATTCTTAGGGCTAAAGTAAAATTTATATGTCTAGAAGATGTAAAAATATATGGGAATAATCCTATAAAATTATTTAATATAATAAATATAAATAATCTAATAAAAATAATGGTTCTCCCATTAAATGAATTATGCTTAATCAACAATTTGAATTCTTTATTTAAAGCTATTAAAATATTAATTCATAATATATTTAGTCGGGATGGGATTAATCAATATATTGAAGGGATAATAATAAATATTATTAAAGTTCTTATTCAATTTAGAGATAAAAAGTTTGTTGTTGGGTCAAATGATCTGAATAAATTAGTTATCATTTTCAATTTATAATTTTATTTTTAATTTTTATTTTATATGATTTTGTGTTATGAATAGATATATAAAAATTTATAATAGTTAGTAAAATTAAAAGACAAATAAATATTATATATAAAGATGCCCATCTTATAGGTGCTATTTGAGGAATTAAAAATTATTATTTTATAATAATTTTAGCTTGACAAGCTAACGTTATAGTTTAACTAAATTTTTCATTAGAAGTAATTGCTAATTTACTATATGATGGTTTAAGAGACCAGTGCTTGCTTTCAGCCATCTAATGAATTAATATTATTAATTAAATTAGGTTGAGTTGTTTATTCAAGATAAAAATTTTGCTACTGGGATTCTTTCAATAACAATAGGTATAAATCTATGATTTGCTCCACAAATTTCAGAACATTGACCATAAAATAATCCTGTTCGGTTAATATTGAAAGTAGCTTGATTTAATCGACCAGGAGTGCCGTCAATTTTAACTCCTAAAGATGGGATAGTTCATGAGTGAATTACATCTAAGGATGTTACAATAATTCGAATTTGAGTATTAAACGGAATACATATTCGATGATCTACATCTAGTAATCGGAAATTAAATTCATTTAATTCATTTGAAGGAATTATATATGAATCAAACTCAATTTTTTTGTAGTCTGAATATTCATATGATCAATATCATTGATGTCCAATAGCTTTTACGGTTAATTCGGGGTTATAAATTTCATCTAAAATATATAATAATCGTAATGAAGGTAGTGCAATAATAATAAGAATAATTGCCGGTAAAATAGTTCAAATTATTTCAATTGTTTGACCTTCTAATAAGTATCGGTGAGTGAATTTATTAAATAATATAGAAAATATTATATGTCTTACTAGAATTGTGATAATTACTAAAATTATTAATGTATGGTCATGGAAAAATATAAGTTGTTCTATTAAAGGTGAAGCGCTATCTTGTAATAATAAGGTTTTTCATGTTGCGATTTCTAAAAAAAGTTTAAACTTTATTTTTGGGGTTTAAGTCCAGTGCACTAATCTGCCATATTAGAAGTTAATTAGAAGTAACTACAGGAATTTCATTAAAGCTATGTTCTGTGGGAGGAAATCGTTGTATTCATTCAATAGATGTTGATAAGTTGAAAGATGTTAAATTTATTCGATTTGTAGAAAAAGCTTCCCATAAAATAAAGATAAAGTACAAAATTCTTATTAATGAGATTAATCTCCCAATAGAAGAAACAATATTTCATATTGTATATGCATCAGGGTAGTCTGAGTAACGTCGAGGCATGCCTCTTAGCCCTAAAAAGTGTTGTGGAAAAAATGTTAAGTTTACTCCTACAAATATTGTTAAAAATTGAGTTTTTAAGTATTTTGAGTTCAAGGTTAATCCTGTAAATAAAGGGAATCATTGCACTAATCCTGCTATAATAGCAAATACTGCCCCCATAGATAAAACATAATGAAAGTGGGCAACCACATAATATGTATCATGGAGAATAATATCAATGGAAGAATTAGCTAAAACTACTCCTGTTAATCCTCCTATTGTAAATAAGAAAATGAACCCTAGGGATCATAATGATGGCGGGTTGAATTTAATTTGTGCTCCGTGAAAAGTTGCCAATCATCTAAAAATTTTAATACCTGTTGGTACAGCAATAATCATAGTTGCTGATGTAAAGTATGCTCGTGTATCTACATCTATTCCTACTGTGAATATATGGTGTGCTCATACTACGAAGCCTAATAATCCAATTGCTATTATAGCATAAATTATTCCTAATACCCCAAAAGTTTCTTTTTTTCCTCTTTCTTGAACAATAATGTGAGAAATTATACCAAATCCTGGTAAAATTAAAATATATACCTCAGGATGACCAAAGAATCAAAATAAATGTTGGTAAAGAATTGGGTCACCTCCCCCTGATGGGTCAAAAAATGAAGTATTAATATTTCGATCTGTCAATAGTATAGTAATTGCTCCTGCTAGAACAGGTAGAGAAATTAATAATAAAATGGCTGTGATTTGAACAGCTCATACAAATAAAGGTATTAGCTCTGGTGTTATTCCTTTAGGTTGTATATTTATTACAGTAGAAATAAAATTGATAGCCCCTAAAATAGATGAGATCCCTGCTATATGTAATCTAAAAATTGCCAGATCTACAGATATACCTTCATGTGCTACATTTCCTGATAATGGTGGGTAGACCGTTCAACCAGTACCAGCACCTTTGTTTACAATTCTTCTTATTAAAAGTAATGACAAAGAAGGTGGTAATAGTCAAAATCTTATATTATTAAGTCGTGGGAAGGCTATATCTGGTGCTCCTAGTATTAATGGAACTAGTCAATTTCCAAAGCCCCCAATTAAAATTGGCATAACTATAAAAAAAATTATGATAAATGCGTGAGCAGTAACGATTGAATTGTAAATTTGATCATTTCCAATTAATCTCCCTGGATTTCCTAATTCAGTTCGAATTAATATTCTTAGAGAAGTACCTGCCATACCTGCTCAAGATCCAAAAATAAAATATAGAGTTCCAATGTCTTTATGATTTGTGGAGTTTAATCATTTGTTCGGTAAAATGGCTGAAGATAGGTAATAAATTGTAAATTTATTTATGAAATTAAAATTTCTTTTACCAAATTTTATTGATTATAGTTAGTTATATAGTCTATAAAGGATATTAAATTGCAAATTTAATGGTAATATTTATATTTATAGCTTTAATTTTTAAAAATTAGAAAATTTTCTATGTTTGACTTTGAAGGTCAATAGTTTAGTTTAACTTAAATTTTTATAGGTGATTTGTTAATATTGAACATAGTCTTAAGCTGATTAAAGAAAAGATACTAATTATTGTTCTTAAATAATTTATTTTTACAAAAAAATTAGTTAGTGATTCTTCAGAATTAATAGTAAAAGTTGATAAGCAAATTCGAATGTAAAAATATAAAGTAATTAAAGTAAAAATAATTAATAAAGTTGTTAAATAAAAAAAATTATTTTGTACTAAGTTTAAAGTTACTATTCATTTAGGTAAGAATCCTAAAAATGGGGGTAACCCCCCTAAATTAAGGAAGCTAAATAAAAATATAATTTTTTTTATTTTATTTATAGTAAAGAATTTTCTTAATTGGGAAATATTATAAATATTTGATTTGTTTATTATTATTATAATTGATGTATTAATTAGTAAATAAATTATATAGTAGCAGAATCATAGTGTTAATGAGGATAAAATTGAAGCAATCATTCAACTAGAGTGATTAATAGATGAATATGCTATAATTTTACGTAAGCAAGTTTGGTTTATTCCTTGGATACCTCTAATAATAGATGAAATAATAATAATAATAGAAAAATATAAAGGATTTTGTATTGTTTGGTAAATGACAATTATTGGCGCTAATTTTTGTCAAGTTAAAATTATAAAATTAATTTTTCAATCACTTCCTCTAATTACTTCGGGTAATCAGAAATGAAAAGGGGCGGCCCCAATTTTTAAAAGTAAGGCAGTACATATTAAAAATGAATTAATAGTATTGATTTCTATTCTATTAAATATAAATTTTGTAGATATAATAATTGATCTAAATAGGAATAATCCTGATGCTATTACTTGGATTAGAAAGTATTTAATTGTTGCTTCAGAAGAATATTTTTTATTTAAATTTGATATTAAAGGTATTAATCCTAATAGGTTTACTTCTAACCCCAATCAAGTAATTAATCATGAGTTTGCTGTAATAGCAATTATAGTACCTATGGTTAAAGTAAAAAAGTATAAAGATAAATATAATCGTCAAATTAAAAAGAAAAGGATTAGGACCTTTATTAATGGGGTATGAACCCATAAGCTTTTTTAGCTTATCTTTTTATTTTATATTTTAGTATATTATGTACAGAAGTTTTTGAGACTTAAAGAAGTAGTTAAAACCTATTATATATAT